ATTTGTGGGTTCAATGTGAAAATTGTTATGGATTAAATTATAAGAAATTTTTGAAGTCAAAAATGAATATTTGTGAACAATGCGGATATTATTTGAAAATAAGTAGTTCAGATAGAATCGAACTTTTGGTTGATCCAGGTACTTGGGATCCGATGGATGACGGCATGGTTTCTCTGGATCCCATTGAATTTCATTCAGAAGAGGAACCTTATAAAGATCGTATTGATTCTTATCAAAAAAAAACAGGATTAACAGAGGCTGTTCAAACAGGTACAGGTCAACTAAACGGGATTCCCGTCGCAATTGGGGTTATGGATTTTCAGTTTATGGGGGGTAGTATGGGATCCGTAGTAGGCGAGAAAATCACCCGTTTGATCGAGTATGCTACCAATAAACTTTTACCTCTTATTCTAGTGTGTGCTTCCGGAGGGGCACGCATGCAAGAAGGAAGTTTGAGCTTGATGCAAATGGCTAAAATATCTTCTGCTTTATATGATTATCAATCAAATAAAAAGTTATTCTATGTATCAATTCTTACATCTCCTACTACTGGTGGAGTAACAGCTAGTTTTGGTATGTTGGGGGATATCATTATTGCCGAACCTAATGCCTATATTGCATTTGCGGGTAAAAGAGTAATTGAACAAACATTGAATAAGACAGTACCTGAAGGTTCACAAGCGGCTGAATATTTATTCCATAAGGGCTTATTCGATCCAATCGTACCACGTAACCCTTTAAAAGGTGTTCTGAGTGAGCTATTTCAGCTCCACGCCTTTTTTCCTTTCAATAAAAATTCAATCAAGTAGAGTCTTGAGTTCCACTTTTTTTTGTGGCGAACAACTAGTTAGTTAGTTTATCAGAATCAAAATAAAAAACCGAAAAAATGCATTTTTATTTGGTGACATAAGATTTAATTGTAGAAAGAATCATGCGGATAATTGTTGTTTTTTTACCGATATTGCTGATTAGTAATATCGGTAAAAAAACAACAACATAAACAGCGAATTCTTCCTTCGAATTAGGAGGCAAGGCAAATAAAACGAATTTCGTGTTCTGTTCGCCTCTTCTATATGTATCTATTTCAAATATAGAAAATAGAGAATATAGAAAATATGGAATCTTGCATCTTTCTATATCTCCCAAGAAGTCCCCTTTTTATAAGAATTCCTGCTCTTGGGTCGGATTCTAACGAATCTTTCGGGGATTCTTAAATTTTTAAGAGACTCTTTTTTTATTAAAAAAGAAATTAGAAGAAGAAGATAAGAACAATATAAGAATAAAAATAAAAGAAGTAAGAATAATAAAGAAAGTGGATTATCATACATACATCTATTTCATGTAGAAAGATGAATAAGTCCGTTTATTTAGTTCGACATTGCTTGCACTTATTATATATACTCACTTCGATATACTTAGTATACTAATATAATAATTATAATATGAATTATAATTATTATAAGATATCCTTATAACAATAACAGGTACAAATATTAAATCGAGGTACCCCATTCTATGACAATTCTCAACAACTTACCCTCCCTTTTTGTGCCTTTAGTAGGCCTAGTATTTCCGGCAATTGCAATGGCCTCTTTATCTCTTCATGTTCAAAAAAAAAAGATTTTTTAAATCTGATGTGGTCAAATCTCATCTAGTTTTTTTTTTCAAGACTTAGCGAACAAGGATATCCATTTAGTAGAATATTGTATAAGAATAACAGGTGGCTTTCTCCGAACATAAATGAAAAAGATCTTATACATGCGTAAACATGATATATGGACAGACGAATTCGAGCAATAAAAAAAAATAGGCTGGGATCCGAACTCATGTCTGAAATTAAAGTAAATCTATCCATATGTATGTAGCTATTGATAGGGAATCATATGAAGGGGATGCTTTTATTTTATTATATCTAACAAATTCGATTAATTACTACTAAAACTTCACATCAGAATAGTACTAGTTGATGAGAGTTACTTCGGAAAAAAAAAGTAAAGTGAATTTTTTTTTGTTATTCCATAAAATGCAACTGGATCTACTATGTATGAGTTGGCGATCAGAATATATATGGATAGAATTTATAGCAGGATCTCGCAAAACAAGTAATTTCTGCTGGGCGTTTATCCTTTTTTTAGGTTCATTAGGATTCTTATTGGTTGGAATTTCTAGTTATCTTGATAAGAATTTGATATCCTTCTTTCCGTCTCAACAAATCCTTTTTTTCCCACAAGGGATCGTAATGTCTTTCTATGGGATCGCGGGTCTCTTTATTAGTTCCTATTTGTGGTGCACAATTACATGGAATGTAGGTAGCGGTTATGATCGATTTGATAGAAAAGAAGGAACAGTGTGCATTTTTCGTTGGGGATTTCCTGGAAAAAATCGCCGCATCTTTTTACGATTCCTTATGAAAGATATTCAGTCCATCAGAATAGAAGTAAAAGAGGGTATTTATGCTCGTCGTGTCCTTTATATGGAAATCAGAGGCCTGGGAGACGTTCCCTTGACTCGTACTGATGAGAATTTGACTCCACGGGAAATTGAGCAAAAGGCTGCGGAATTGGCCTATTTCTTGCGTGTACCAATTGAAGTATTTTGAAAAAAGTGAAAAAAGAAACTGCAAAATAAATGCTTTCTCAGCAAGAGGAAAACCCCTAAGAATCTTTTTTTTTCTATAAGCATAACTTACTTAATTAAAGTTTCTTCAGAACGCCTCGTGGGGCCAAACCAAGGCAAACGTGTACGTGGCGGCCATAATATAAAACGAAACCCTTTTTTGTTTTTGTCTGTCAATTTTTTTTTTCGAAATATTTGATATTTTCTTTTTTAATAAACAGGAAGTTCTTTCATTTCGAAATCCGAAAAATATTCATTATTTGAATCTTTATTTGAATCTTTCGGGCATTCATCAAAGGGGGGGTAATTACTTCGAATATTTGATCAATTAAGATATCTGGAAACAATCTATTTTTTTATTATTTCTTCATTTGAATTCGAATTCGAAGTGGATTCTTCTTCTATTTCTGTATTTTTTCTACACTAGATTCAAGGACTAACCTCTGAATCACAACTAAAAAATGGGGGCTCGATTAATAAATTAATAATTAATAGGCGCGATACCTTATAATAGAACTTATGCTTGATAGAAATATTAGATCGCATAGAGTCAACGAATGAGGTGACAATTCACAGATGAAAAAATGACAAAAAAGAGCGCATCTATTCCCCTTCGATATCTTTCATTTATAGTATTTGTAGTCTTTTTGCCCCGGTGGATCACTCTCTCATTTAATAAAAGTCTAGAATCTTGGGTTACTAATTGGTGGAATACTAGGCAATCCGAAACTTTTTTGAACGATATTCAAGAAAAGAGTATTCTAAAAAAATTCATAGAATTAGAGGAGCTATTTCTCTTGGATGAAATGGTAAAGGAATTCCCGGAAAGACATCTACAAAAGTTTCGTATGGGGCTCCACAAAGAAACAATCCAATTGATCAAGATACACGATGAGGATCATATCCATACAATTTTGCACTTCTCGACAAATCTAATCTGTTTCGTTATTCTAAGTGCTTATTCTATTCTGGGTAATGAAGAACTTGTTTTTCTTAATTCTTGGGTTCAAGAATTCCTATATAATTTAAGCGACACAATAAAAGCCTTTTCCATTCTTTTAGTAACTGATTTATGTATCGGATTCCATTCGCCCCACGGTTGGGAACTAATGATTGGCTATGTCTATAACGATTTTGGATTTTTTCATAATGATCAAATTATATCTGGTCTTGTTTCCACTTTTCCAGTCATTCTAGATACAATTTTCAAATATTGGATTTTCCTTTATTTAAATCGTGTATCTCCGTCACTTGTAGTGATTTATCATTCAATGAATGACTGAAAAACGAGTCAATTAGAATGTTTCTTACTTTGTACCTAAGCAAAGCATTCCAGGTCGTACTTACCTTACTCTTTCTACCCATTCAGAGGATTCCTCCTATATTCCAGTAAAATTATTTCAGTAAATAGCAAAATCGTGGATAGGGAACTATACTAGCGACCTACCCAATTTTATTGTAGAAATTTTCGGGATCAACGATTGGACCATGCAAATTAGAAATACTTTTTCTTCGATAAAGGAAGAGATTACTCGATTCATTTCCGTATCACTCATGATATATATAATAACTCGGGCCTCCATTTCAAATGCATATCCCATTTTTGCGCAGCAGGGTTTTGAAAATCCACGAGAAGCCACTGGTCGTATTGTATGCGCCAATTGCCATTTAGCTAATAAACCTGTGGATATTGAGGTTCCGCAAGCGGTACTTCCTGATACTGTGTTTGAAGCAGTTGTTAGAATTCCTTATGATATGCAACTGAAACAAGTTCTTGCTAATGGTAAAAAGGGGGGGTTGAATGTAGGGGCCGTTCTTATTTTACCGGAAGGGTTTGAATTAGCCCCCCCCAGTCGTATTTCTCCCGAGATGAAAGAAAAGATAGGCAATCTATCTTTTCAGAATTACGGCCCCACTAAAAAAAATATTCTTGTGATAGGGCCTGTTCCTGGTAAGAAATATAGTGAAATCACTTTTCCTATTCTTTCCCCGGATCCCGCGACTAATAAAGATGTTCACTTCTTAAAATACCCAATATACGTAGGTGGTAACAGGGGAAGGGGCCAGATTTATCCCGACGGGACAAAAAGTAACAATACGGTTTATAATGCTACAGCAGCGGGTATAGTAAGCAAAATCATACGAAAAGAAAAAGGGGGGTACGAAATAACCATAACGGATGCATTGGATGGACGCCAAGTGGTTGATATTATCCCTCCAGGACCAGAACTTCGTGTTTCAGAGGGCGAATCTATCAAACTTGATCAACCATTAACAAGTAATCCTAATGTGGGTGGATTTGGTCAGGGAGATGCAGAAATAGTACTTCAAGATCCACTACGTGTCCAAGGCCTTTTGTTCTTTTTGGCATCTGTTGTTTTGGC